TCGTTAAATCTTTTTCTTTAATAAAAAAGATTCTAACTTTAAAATCTTATTTTATATGAAAATTTCCTATTTAATGTTTTTTGAATTTAAAAAAAAATGTAATTTAGATGTAATTTTGGTGATTCACTCATTTTGTAACAATTTGAAATTAACTACAGGTATTTTACCTATTTGGTCGAAAATTTTAGGGGATCCCGCTTTTTCTCAATTAAAATTTATCGATTTAACCAGGATATATAATTTTTAATCTTATACCACCAATTACATATAAGTATCTAATTATATATATAGAAGAGAGTATAAATTTGGGTATTTAAATATATCATTAATGATTATAGATTAAAGTCAAATATAAGTCCCAGTGTTTAATATGTGAAGGGATTGATTTATATATATTTTATATATATCATTAAAGGCAATTAGAAAGAAAGAGTTAGAACTCGATACCGGTTTAATCTGAATTACATAAAAATATTATATTGTAAAATTAAATATTTATATATTAATAAATACCATTATTATATAAATTATATATTTATTATTATTTATATATATATAAGTTTTAATGAAAAAAAAAAAAAAAACTCACTTAATCACTATCTATATTAACTTACTGAATATCTTATAATAATAAATTAAATATTTTTTTCAATTTACTAATATCAGAAATATTTAATTTTTTATATATTGAAAGTGTATAAGGTTAGATATATTATTTTTATAAAGAAAGTTTTATTTTAAGTCTAAAATTTATATTTAAATTGATAGTAATATAATTTTTAATTTGAATATATAATATTAGATAATATGGGGCCGGCGGGGGCAAAGCTGGCTCTGGAAATTACAGCAGGAAATACTTTTTAGGTTAGTGGAAAATTTTTTTAATTTAAAGTTTTATTATGGCTTTGGATTTGATTTATTGATTGTTATATATACTAATTTTAGTGGGATTGATTGCTCTAAATGAGTGCTTGTTTAATGTAGTATATAGATTTGAGTATTAATTTATATTAGACTTAGTGATTTAATTTTGTACAAACAAAATTTGTGCCAGCAGTAGCGGTTATACAAATTGTGCAATTCAAATTTTTTGAGTTTAATTGGGAGTGAAATTTTAAATTTATATCTAGATTTTTTAGGTGAAATTTTAAATTTGGTTTAAATTTGTTTTTTGTTTCTGAAGTTAGGAAGTCTATTTTTAAACTAGGATTAGATACCCTATTATTTTAGAGGTGAATATTTTCTTAAATTATTATTAGTTATGGTCTTTAAAATTAAAGAATTTGGCGGTATTTTAGTCTGTTCAGAGGAACCTGTTTTTTAATCGATAGTCCACGATAATTTTTACTTTATTAATATGTTTATATATCGTTGTTTATAAAAATTTTATTAGAATTATAATTTTTGAGATATTTTATTAAATTATATTTCAGATCAAGGTGTAGCTTTTATTAAAGTTAAAATGGGTTACATTATAGTTATATGTGGTTTTTAAATTTTGAATTTGAGATAAAATGGATTTGATAGTAAATCACTAATTTTTGGTTTTTGATTTAGCTCTAAAATATGCACATATCGCCCGTCGCTTTCATTATAAGATGGAATAAGTCGTAACAAAGTAGGCTTATTGGAAGATGAGCCTGGAATGATCAAATTAGAGCTTGGTATAAGCGTTTTACTTACACTAAAAAGTTAATTGTGAGATTCAATTTAATTTGAGTTGAGTTCATTATTTATTTTGATTGTTTTACTTTTTCTTGTGAGAATTATATTTATTTTTATTAGGGTCTTTTGAACAAATTTTTTTTTTTGATAGTTTATTATACTGTGAAGGATTTGATTTATTTATATAAAAGAAGATTTTTTTTGTTGTACCTTGTGTATCAGGGTTGATTAAATTAATTTTAAGAATTTAAGTTTCCCGAATTTAAAGGAGCTAAAGTATCATGAATTTTGTTGTTGAATAAACATTTATAATGATATTTTTGAAATGAAACGTTATTCGTCTTTAATTATATCTGGTTTTCTCAGAAATTAATTCAATTAATTTTATTTTTAAGGTAAAAATTATTTTTATTTTTTCTTTAATATAATTTAATGTTCAAAGGGATAAGCTTTTGATCAAATTTTAATAAGTATTAATTTTTAAGGATTTTTTATAGGATTAGAATTTTCCATTATTTTTAGTATGTTATAGTTATTTATCTTTAATATATTATTTTTATTTTCTTTTATTTTTTTATGGGAAGGTTTAAATTAATTTTAATTTTATAGTTATTATGGTTAAATTAGTATAATTTTTTGTAACTTTATTTTTAATTGTGAGGTTAAAGTAAGGAATTCGGCAAATTTAATTTTCACCTGTTTAGTAAAAACATGGCTTTTTGTTTATAATTTAAGGTCTGGCCTGCCCAATGATTATTTAAATGGCCGCAGTATTTTGACTGTGCAAAGGTAGCATAATCATTAGTTTCTTAATTAGGAGCTGGTATGAATGGTCTGATGAAAAATTAACTGTCTCACTTTAAATTTTTTAGAATTTTATTTTTAAGTTAAAAAGCTTAAATTTTATATAAAGACGAGAAGACCCTATAGAGTTTTATACAATTTTTTGATATTGATTTGATGTTTTTGTTTTCTTTTTCTTTTAGTTGTATTTTGTTGGGGTGACAGAAAAATTTATGAAACTTTTTTTTTCGTTTACACAGATGTGTGATTTTTTTGATCCTATTTTTTAGATTATAAGATTAAATTACCTTAGGGATAACAGCGTAATTTTTTTTGAAAGTTCATATTGACAAAAAAGTTTGCGACCTCGATGTTGGATTAAAATTAAGTTTCGGTGTAGCAGCTGAACACTTGGGTCTGTTCGACCTTTAAAATTTTACATGATCTGAGTTTAGACCGGCGTGAGCCAGGTTGGTTTCTATCTTTTATTATTTTTAATATTTTAGTACGAAAGGACCATTTATTAAAATTATATTTTGTTTTTGAATATTATTATTATTTTGGCAGATTAGTGCGATAGATTTAGAATCTTTTTATGTAATTTAAATTACAAATAATATTGATTTTGAAGGATATAATTTTGGTTTTTTTTTCTATAATTGTTTTAATTGTATGTGTTCTTATTGGGGTTGCCTTTCTTACTTTATTAGAGCGTAAGGTATTAGGATATATTCAGATTCGTAAGGGTCCTAATAAGGTTGGGTTTATTGGTATTTTACAGCCTTTTGCAGATGCTGTAAAATTATTTACTAAGGAGCAAACTTTTCCTTTCTTGTCTAATTTTAGAATTTATTATTTTTCTCCTGTGATGAATTTGTTCATTTCTTTATTTCTTTGGATGATAATACCTTTTATTTCTGTATTTTTAAATTTTAATTTATCGTTATTGTTTTTTTTAAGAGTTTCTAGTTTAGGTGTTTATACTATTATGATAGCTGGTTGGTCTTCTAATTCTTCTTATTCTTTATTAGGTGGTTTACGTTCTGTAGCTCAAACTATTTCTTATGAAGTAAGATTGGCTTTGATTTTGATGTCTTTTATTTTTTTGATTTTGAATTTGAATTTAATGGATTTTTTTTTCTATCAATCTTATTGTTGATTTATTTTTTTATGTTTACCTTTAAGTTATATATGAATTATTTCGGGGTTGGCAGAAACTAATCGTACTCCGTTTGATTTTGCTGAAGGGGAATCAGAATTAGTTTCTGGCTTTAATGTTGAATATAGAAGAGGGAGATTTGCTATGATTTTTTTAGCTGAATATGCAAGAATTCTTTTTATAAGAATGATTAGAGTTATGCTTTTTATGGGGGGTGACTTAAATTCTTTTATGTTTTTTTTAAAGCTGGTTTTTATTTCTTTTCTTTGAATTTGGGTTCGTGGAACTTTACCTCGTTTTCGTTATGATAAGCTTATATATTTGGCGTGGAAGAGTTTTCTTCCTTGTTCTTTAAATTATTTGTTGATGTTTTTTGGGTTGAAAATATTTATTTTCACCCTTTTATTATAGTTAATAAAATTTAGTACAAACTAATAGAGAGTTTTTATCTCTTTTATATGTTTTCAAAACATATACTTGTTCAAGTTCATTAGTTACTTATTAATGATTTTGTCTCAAGTTTTGTATATGAGGGGGTTGATTAAGTAATATATGAAATACAGCACTGTTAGAATTTGTCCTGTTATGATATAAGGGTCTTCTACCGGTCGAGCTCCAATTCATGTGAGAAGAATTACGAATACCGTTATTGATCAGAATAAGATTTTATTTATTGGGTAGAATTGGTTTCTTGCAAATTTTTTTTTATTTGTGAATGGTATAATGTAAAGAATAGCAATTGATATTGCTAGGGCGATTACTCCTCCTAGCTTATTGGGAATTGATCGTAAAATTGCGTAGGCAAATAGGAAATATCATTCTGGTTGAATGTGAACTGGAGTTACTAGAGGATTTGCTGGGGTAAAGTTATCAGGGTCTCCTAATATATAAGGGTCAATTAGTGATAAAATTGTTAATGTTATTAGTATAATGAGGAATCCTACGATGTCCTTGAATGAGAAATATGGATGGAAAGGAATTTTATCTGTATTTCTATTTAATCCTAAGGGATTATTTGATCCTGTTTGATGGAGAAATAATAAATGTACTATAACTATAGCAGCTACAATAAATGGAAACAGGAAATGAAATGAGAAGAAACGAGATAGAGTTGCGTTATCTACTGCAAATCCTCCTCATACTCATTGAACAATTGTAGTTCCTAAATATGGAATTGCTGAAAGTAGATTTGTAATTACTGTTGCTCCTCAAAATGATATTTGTCCTCATGGTAACACATATCCAAGGAAGGCAGTTGCTATTACTAAAAATAGGATTGTTACTCCTACTATTCATGTATGTATTAGGTTATATGATCTATAGTAGATTCCTCGTCCTACATGTATATAAATACAGATAAAGAAAAATGATGCTCCATTAGCATGAAGGGTTCGAATTAATCATCCTTGATTTACGTCTCGACAAATGTGAGCTACTCTGTTAAATGCTATTTCAACATTTGGGCAGTAGTGTATTGCTAGAAATACTCCTGTGATGATTTGAACTACTAGACAGACTCCTAGAAGTGATCCAAAATTTCATATTGTTGAAATATTAGAGGGTGTGGGTAGATCAATTAGTGCATTATTAACAATTTTAAATAGGGGAGATGTTTTTCGTACTTGAATTTTCATTAGTTTATTTGTCGAATTGATCCTTGTTTGAAGTTAGTAATTTTCACTGTTGCAATTAGTGCTAATAGAAGGTAAATTATTATGAATACAGTAGTTATACTTAATGGAATATTAATATATTTATTTAATGATTCTATTAGTTCAATAGATTGATTAAATGGGATTGTTTCATTATTTTTAATAATTGTTTTTGAGAATGGGTAGATAATAAATATAATAATGGGAATGATAATAGTGATTGATGAAATTTTTAAGTTTGTTTTGAATTTTTCATTTGAGGCGATTCTTGTTATATATATGAATAAAATTAATATTCCTCCTACTATAATTAGAAACAGGATGTATGAAAATCATATATTTTGGTTTATGTTTCCTGTGATTAGTCTTACAGTAATGGTTTGTATAAGTAGTATTAATCCTATTGATAGGGGATGGTTTATTATTGTGAATATAATAGTAATTATCAGATTTGTTGTGATTATAATTGTAATTATTTCAAGAAGTAGTTTAATTTAAAATATTAATTTTGGAGATTAATGATAAATGTATATTTTTTCTTGATGTTTTTAAAGTTCATACTTATTTTCAGTTTACAAGACTGATATTTTTTTTAAATTATAAAAACTAATGGTAGTAAGAAAGTTTTTGGGGTTTTTTATGTTTATAGGAGGTTTATTGGTTTTTAGAATAAAGCGTAAGCATTTACTTTTAATATTATTAAGTTTGGAATTTATTGTTCTTTCTTTGTATTTTTTGATTTTTTTATATTTAAGTTTCTTAGGTAATGAATATTTTTTCAGTATGATTTTTTTGACTTTTAGAGTTTGTGAAGGAGTTTTAGGTTTATCAATTCTTGTTTCTTTGATTCGAACTCACGGTAATGATTATTTTCATAGTTTTAATGTGTTATGATAAAATTTCTTTTTTCTTTGTTTATAATGATTCCTTTATGTTTTTTTGCGGATTTTTGGTTTAATCAGTTAGTATGATTATTGTTGAGTTTTATTTTTTTACTTTCTTTTGTTTCTTTAAATTTTTTTAGTTATCTTTCTTTTGACTTGGGAATGGATTTACTTTCTTATGTTCTTATTCTTTTAAGTTTTTGGATTTGTAGTTTGATATTAATGGCAAGAGAAAAAATTTACTTGAAAAATAATTGGTTTAAGTTTTTCCTGTTTGTAGTTTTAATTTTGATAATTTCTCTTTATTTAACTTTTGGGTCTGTAAATTTTTTCGTTTTTTATGTTTTTTTTGAAGTTAGTTTAATTCCAACATTAATTTTAATTGTAGGTTGGGGTTATCAGCCTGAACGTCTTCAAGCGGGAGTATATCTTTTGTTTTATACATTATTGGCTTCTCTTCCTATAATGATTTCTTTGTTTTTCTGTTATAATTATTTCAGTACTTTGCATTATTATTTATTGTTCGATGGTTTAGGGGGACTTGTGGTTTACTTGTTGGTTAATTTTGTTTTTTTTATTAAAATTCCTATATTTTTTGTTCATCTTTGATTACCTAAGGCACATGTTGAGGCTCCTGTATCGGGTTCAATAATTTTAGCTGGAATTATATTAAAGATGGGTGGATATGGTATGTTGCGTTTGATAATTATATTTGTTACTTTAGGAATGAGAATTAATTTCTTTTTCGTGAGGCTTAGTCTTGTAGGGGGATTTTTTGTTTCTTTAATTTGTCTTCGTCAGAGAGATATAAAGTCTTTAATTGCTTATTCTTCCGTTTCTCATATAGGGTTAGTTCTTTCTGGGATTATGACTTTAAATTATTGAGGATTTGCTGGCTCTTTGGCTATAATAGTAGCTCATGGACTTTGTTCTTCTGGTCTTTTTTGTTTAGCAAATATTTCTTATGAGCGTTTACTTAGTCGTAGTTTATATCTTAATAAGGGTTTAATTAATATTATGCCTAGGTTGTCTCTTGTATGGTTTTTACTAATTTCTTCAAATATGGCTGCTCCTCCGTCTTTAAATTTGTTGGGTGAAATTATACTTATTAATAGAGTAGTTGGTTTTAGTTTTTTAAATATAGGATTTTTAATGTTAATTTCTTTTTTTAGAGCTGCTTATTCTTTGTTTTTATATTCTTTTAGTCAGCATGGTTCTTATTACTCTGGTTGTTATTCTTTTTTTTCTTGTAGAGTTCGTGAATATTTAGTTTTAATTTTACATTGATTGCCTTTAAATATTTTATTTCTTTCAGGTGATTTGATATCATTGTGGATTTATTTAAATAGTTTAATTAAAAAATTTTGGTTTGTGGAACCAAGGATATACAATTGTATTTTAGATAATATTGAATATTTGTGTCATTTATTCTTATTTTTTAACGTTTTTTAGTGTTTCATTATTTTTTTTAAGAATTTATTTTATGATTTTGGATTATACTTGTTTCTTGGAGTTTGGATTTTTAATGATTAATTCTAGTTCTGTTGTGATGACTTTTCTTTTTGATTGAATGTCTTTGTTGTTTATAAGATTTGTTTTATTTATTTCGGGAATAGTAATTTTTTATAGTCGAGATTATATGCATGGAGATTTATTTTTAAATCGTTTTATTTTATTGGTAGTTATGTTTGTTATTTCTATAATGTTTTTAATTATTAGTCCTAATTTAATTAGAATTTTATTAGGTTGGGATGGATTAGGTCTTGTTTCTTATTGTTTGGTTATTTATTACCAAAATGTAAAGTCTTATAATGCAGGAATACTTACTGCTCTTAGAAACCGTATTGGAGATGTTGCCTTGTTGATGTCTATTGCGTGAATGTTAAATTATGGGAGATGAAATTATATTTTTTATCTTGATATAATGAAAAATGATTTTTATATATCTGTAATTAGTTATATGGTTGTTTTAGCTGCAATAACTAAAAGAGCTCAGATTCCGTTTTCTTCCTGACTCCCTGCTGCTATAGCAGCTCCTACACCAGTATCTTCGTTGGTTCATTCTTCTACACTTGTAACGGCAGGCGTATATTTACTTATTCGTTTTAATTTTTCTTTTAGTGAAAATTTAATGTATCTTTTGTTATTTATTTCTAGAATAACCATGTTTATGTCTGGTTTAGGGGCAAGATTTGAATTTGATTTAAAAAAGATTATTGCTTTATCTACACTTAGACAGTTGGGTTTAATGATGATAATTCTTTCGTTAGGGGGTTATAAGTTGGCTTTTTTTCATTTATTGACACATGCTTTATTTAAGGCTTTGTTGTTTATATGTGCGGGTAACGTTATTCATAATGTAGGTAATTGTCAGGATATTCGTTATATAGGGGGTTTAATTAATTTTATGCCTTTAACCTGTGTTTATTTAAATATTTGTAATCTTTCTCTTTGTGGTTTACCTTTTTTAAGAGGATTTTATTCTAAGGATATAATTGCAGAAGTAATGAGAATAGGATACTTAAATATTTATATTTATTTAGTTTTTTATATTTCTATTGGGCTTACTGTTTGTTATAGATTTCGTTTGGTTTATTATACTTGCACAGGAGATTTTAATTTTTTAAGACTTAGAAGGATTAGAGATAGAAGAAAGATTATGTTAAAGGGAATGACTGGCTTAATTTTTCTTGTTGTTTTTATGGGTAGTTCATTGAGTTGATTAATATTTCCTTACCCTTATGTAATTATTTTACCTTTTTCTTTAAAAATAATGACTTTAATTATAATTTTATTAGGGGCTTGATTAGGATATGAATTTTCTAAATTTAAAATTAGTTATTTAAATCTTTCTTTATCTAATTATGGGGCTGCTTGATTTTTTTCTGGTATATGAAATATACCTGTAATTTCTACTTTTGGGGTAAATTATTATCCTATCATGATGGGTTCTTTATTATATAAGAGTTTAGATCAGGGTTGGACTGAATATTTTGGAGCTCAAAAGATTTATAATACCATTATTCGGGGTTCATTAGGTGCTCAAATTTTTATATTTAATAGAATTAAAATTTTTTTTGTTTTAATGTTAATTTGAATTTTAATTATTTTGATAATTTACTTAAATAGCTTATAATTAGAGCGTAATATTGAAGATATTAAGGAAATTTAAAATTTTTAAGTATTTATAAATATTAATTAATTTTACATTGAAAATGTAATGTTTTGTTTAAACTATATAAATAGAAATACAAACATGTTAATGCTTTAGAATTAAGTTAGAAGCTTATTTTTTTGTGTATTTCTTTAATTGGAGTAGTTACTCAATTTTATCATTAACAGTGATATACCTCTTCTTTGGTTTCAATTAAAAATAAGGATTAATTTATAATCAAACTTTTAGGTCGAAACTAAATGCAATTGTTGCTTCTTATTTATTAAGATAAATCGGCTAAGCCGATTATTTTTAATTGCAAATTAAATGTTATTATTAACTATTATCCTACTTAGTTCAATTAAGCGCCCCTTGTTTTCATTCATGAAATAGGCCGATTAGTAAAATTAAAATAAATGTTGATAGGACTAGGAAGTAAATATTTAAGTTATTAAATTTTATTGAGATAATTATAGGGAATAGGAGAGTAATTTCTACATCAAAAATTAAAAAAATAATAGCAATTAGGAAAAAATGCAAGGAGAAAGGTATTCGTGAGGATGATTTGGGGTCGAATCCACATTCAAAGGGAGATCTTTTTTCTCGATCTATAATAGTTTTTTTTGATGTGAAGTTTAAGACTATAATTAGGATGATAGTAATAGTGAAAATAATTATTGCTGTTATTGTGAGTATTAGTATTATTTATACTATTTATAGATCTTTTGATTGGAAGTCAAATATAATTATTTATACTATATAAATATCTACCTCATCAGTAAATTGAGATGTAAAGGAATAGTCATACTACGTCTACGAAATGTCAGTATCAGGCTGCTGCTTCAAATCCGAAGTGATGAATTTGTGAGAAGTGATTATTTAAATGTCGAAGTAAACATACGGCAAGAAATGTGGTTCCAATAATTACATGGATTCCATGGAATCCTGTTGCTACAAAAAAAGATGAACCATAGACTGCGTCTGAGATAGAAAATGAAGATTCATAATATTCGTATCCTTGAAGGATTGAAAAATAAATTCCTAAAATTACAGTTAATATTAGTCCTTGAGTTGCTTGCTTAAAATTATTTTCTATAAGTCTATGATGGGCTCATGTAACAGTAAGTCCTGAGGTTAATAGAATTAATGTATTTAGTAGGGGAATTTGAATTGGATTAAATGTTTGAATTCCTTTTGGAGGTCAAATTATACCAATTTCAACAGTTGGAGCTAGTCTGTTGTGGAAAAATCCTCAAAAAAATGAAACAAAAAAAAATACTTCTGATGTAATAAAAAGAATTATTCCTCATCGTAGTCCTATTGTTACGGTGAATGTATGGTGTCCTTGGAAAGTTCCTTCTCGTGAAATGTCTCGTCATCATTGATATATAATTAGAAGTATTGATAGGGACCCTAATATAAGGAGTGATCTGTCAAAAAAGTGGAATCATTTAATAATTCCTGATATTATAATTAGGGCTCTTAAAGATCCTAAAATTGGTCAGGGCCTTGCTTCTACTAGATGATAGGGGTGATTTTTGGTTGACATTAGTTTACTTCTCTAGAGTATAGTGTTCTTAGGACTGCAAATACGTATGATTGAATGATTGCTACTGCTGATTCTAGAACTAGAAGGAGAATTTGAACAATTAACAGAAGATTAATTATATAAATTGATAATATAGTTCCTGTATTTCCTAGAAGGGTTATTAAAAGATGTCCTGCGATTATATTAGCTGATAGTCGAATGGCTAGGGTTCCAGGTCGAATAACATTTCTAATAGTTTCAATGCATACTATAAATGGTATAAGAGCTGGAGGTGTTCCTTGAGGAACTAGGTGGGCAAATATATGAATTGTATTGTTAATTCACCCAAATAATATAAATGAGAGTCAAAGAGGAAGGGCTAATGACAAAGTTATTACTATATGTCTTGTTCTAGTAAATACATAGGGAAATAGACCTATAAAATTATTATAAAGAATAAGCCTAAATAGAGAGATGAATATAATAGTTGAACCCTTAATTTTATCTCCTAAAAGAGTTTTGAATTCCTTATGGAGTGTAGATGTAATCTTAATTCATAAGATATTGGGTCGTGAAGGAATTAGTCAAAATATAGGAGGAATAATTAATAGCCCAACCAAGGTTCTTAGTCAATTAATTGATGAATTTCAATTTGTAGAGGGATCAAAAGATGAAAAAAGATTTGCTATCATTTTCAGTTAATTGATGTTTTTTTAATTTTTAAGGGTTTTTGTGTTACTTGGTGTCTAAAAGAATAATAATTTATGATGTTAAAAATAATTAGAATTGAGATAAATAAGATTATTAGGGATAATCAATTTAGTGGTGCTATTTGAGGAATTAAAAATTAATATTTCCTATTTATTTCAGCTTGACAAGCTGATGTTATAACTTAACTAAATTTTTCATTAGAAGTAGGCGTGACTTACTATTAGATGGTTTAAGAGACCATTGCTTACTTTCAGCCATCTAATGAATTTTCAATTATTTTAGAGATTCATTTAATGAAATATGAAGGTGCAATTCTTTCGGCTACAATGGGTATAAATCTGTGATTTGCTCCACAAATTTCTGAACATTGCCCATATAGAAGTCTTGATCGGGTAGCTGTGAATCTTACTTGGTTTAATCGTCCTGGGGTTGCATCAATTTTCACTCCTAACGAGGGGATTGTTCATGAATGAATAACATCAGCAGCAGAGACTAATATTCGAATTTGAGATAGAAAGGGAATTACTATTCGATTGTCAACATCTAATAGGCGAAAATTAAAGTCTTGCATTTCTTGGGCTGGAATTATATATGAGTCAAATTCAATATTCTTGAAATCTGAATATTCGTATGATCAATATCATTGATGACCAATAGTTTTAATGGTAATTATTGGATTATTAGTTTCATCAAGAATATAGATTAGTCGAAGAGAGGGGAGAGCAATAAAAATTAAGGTAATTGCTGGTAAGATAGTTCAAATTAGTTCAATTATTTGTCCTTCTAAAAGGTAACGATGGGTTAATTTATTAAAGAATAGGCCTGCTATTATTTGTCCTACTAAAATTGTAATGATTACTAGAATTAACAGAGCATGGTCGTGAAAAAAGGATAATTGCTCTATTAGAGGAGAAGCTCTATCTTGCAGAAGTAATAATTTTCATGTTGCTATTTCTAAAAAAAGTTATTACTTTATATATGGGGTTTAAGTCCATTGCACTAGTCTGCCATATTAGAATACTGATGAAAGTATTGGCAGTTCAGAATATCTATGTTCTGCAGGAGGAGTTCTTTGGAGTCATTCAATTGATGATGTTATATTAAGGGGAATTAAAGTTTTTCGCGATGCTGAGAATCTTTCTCATATAATAAAAATTAGGAATAGGACTCCTACAAGGGAAATAATTGAGCCAATGGATGAAACAATATTTCATATTGTATATGCGTCTGGATAATCAGAATAACGACGCGGTATTCCTCTTAATCCTAGAAAGTGTTGAGGGAAAAAGGTTAGGTTTACGCCAATGAACATAGTAAAAAATTGGATTTTGCATAGTTTTGGCCTTAAAGTTAAACCTGTAAAAAGAGGGAATCAGTGAACTAATCCTCCTATAATAGCAAATACGGCTCCTATTGATAGAACATAATGGAAGTGGGCAACTACATAGTAAGTATCATGTAATATAATATCAATTGATGAGTTTGCTAATACTACTCCGGTTAATCCTCCTACTGTGAATAGGAATACAAATCCTAAAGCTCACAGAAGGGAGGGTCTATAATTTAGTTGAGTGCCATGAAGAGTTGCTAATCATCTGAAAATTTTAATTCCTGTAGGAACAGCAATAATTATTGTGGCAGAAGTGAAATATGCTCGAGTATCTACGTCTATTCCTACTGTAAATATGTGATGAGCTCAAACTACAAATCCTAGTAGTCCAATTGCTATTATTGCATAAATTATTCCAAGAGTTCCGAAAGCTTCCTTTTTTCCTCTTTCTTGTCTAATAATGTGAGAAATTATTCCGAATCCTGGAAGAATTAAAATATAAACTTCAGGATGTCCAAAAAATCAAAATAAGTGTTGATATAAAATTGGGTCTCCTCCCCCAGCTGGGTCAAAGAATGAGGTATTAATATTTCGGTCTGTAAGTAATATTGTAATTGCTCCTGCTAGAACAGGGAGTGAAAGAAGAAGAAGAACTGCTGTAATTACGACAGCTCATACAAATAAAGGTATTCGATCAAAAGTTATTCCTTGTGGTCGTATATTAATTACTGTTGTGATAAAATTTACAGCTCCGAGGATTGATGAAATACCAGCTAAATGGAGTCTGAAAATGGCTAGGTCTACAGAAGACCCTCCGTGTGCAATATTGGAAGAGAGTGGGGGGTACACTGTTCATCCAGTTCCTGCTCCTCTTTCTACAATTCTTCTTATTAGAAGAAGGGTTAAAGAGGGTGGGAGAAGTCAGAATCTTATATTGTTTATTCGAGGGAATGCTATGTCTGGGGCACCAAGTATAAGGGGAACAAGTCAGTTTCCAAACCCTCCAATTATAATTGGTATTACTATAAAGAAAATTATAATGAATGCGTGAGCTGTAACAATAACGTTATAAATTTGGTCATCCCCAATTAGTGATCCAGGATTTCCAAGTTCAGCTCGAATAAGTAGTCTTAGAGAAGTACCAACTATTCCTGATCATGCTCCAAAGATGAAATAAAGTGTTCCAATGTCCTTGTGGTTAGTAGAAAACAATCATTTATTCGGTAATGTGGCTGAGATAGGCAATAAACTGTAAATTTATCTACGAATTGAAAGATTCCTTTACCAACTTTGGACGTAACCCTGGTTTAATAGTCAACTATGATTTTAAATTGCAAATTTAAAGGTAAATAATTTTTTAAACCTACCTAAGGCTTGGAGGCGGGTTTCCATTTACAACTTTGAAGGTTGTTAGTTTGCTTAACTTAAATCCTTAGCTATATAAAACTAGGGATTAAGGTGCATACAATTAGCCTAGGCACTGAAATTATGTTTATTAGGATTAACTTAGTTTGGTTAATTTTTAGATTAATATTTTTTGGTTCGTTTAGGAATAGTATTATTGATGACATTATAATTCGAATGTAAACGAATAGCATGATTAATGTTGTTACGATTATGATGAATGTGAGTGTTATTAGGTTATTATCTGTTATTCAGTTAATAACTAGTCATTTTGGTATGAATCCTAAGAATGGCGGTAATCCACCAAGTGATATAAAATTGATTATGAAAGACAGTTTGATTATTTTATTTTGGTTTATTATGTTGTTAATTTGGTTAATGAAGTAGGAATTAGTTAGTTTGAATATTGAAATTACGTTTAGGTTAATAATTGTATACACGATGAAGTAAATTGTTCATATTGATAGGGATATTATTAGCGAAGACAGTATTCATGCAATGTGATTAATTGAGGAGAATGCCAGAATTTTTCGTAGTCTAATTTGGTTAAATCCTCTAATTGTTCTAATGATTAGTGATGTAATGATGATGGCTGTGATGAATTGAATGTTGATTTTTATGTTTATAAGGAGTATTATGGGAGCAATTTTTTGTCAGGTAAGCAGGATAAATGAGTTAGTTCAGTTTAAACCTTCAATAACTTCAGGAAATCAGTAATGGAATGGGGCGGCTCCTATTTTTGTTAGCAGTGCAGAGTTTATTATTATTGTAAACCATAAATTTATTTGGGGGCTAATAAATTCTTCGTTTAATAATAATATTATGACGGCTATCAACAGGATTATGGATGCTATTGCCTGGGTGATGAAGTATTTTAGGGAGGATTCAGATGAATAAATATTTTTTCTGTTTGTGAACAGGGGAATAATTGATAGTAGATTAATTTCTAGTCCTATTCATATTCTTAACCATGAGTAAGATGAAATGGAAATGAGGGTTCCTATAATTATTGAGTTAATGAATACGATTTTGTATAGTTTAATTAAAAAGAGAAAGGTTTTACTTTCATTAACAGGGTATGAACCTATAAGCTTAGTTAGCTTATCTTTTTATATTTTAGTATATGATGTATAAGGAATTTTGATTTCCTAGGAGATAGTTTAATTCTATCAAATATAATGGAGGCATATAAGTGCATGATTTATTCTATCAAAATAATCCTTTTGTTCAGGCACTCCATT